TGAGCTCGCCGGCCCCCTAATTAAATCACAAAACTATCAATTAACAAATAAGCGTCCAACACAGTTAAAACCAAATAAGATGTTTACGCATTTGGCTATACCTCATTCTCTTTAATAAAAGGTAATTCCTCATATGTGTGAACTAAAGGAGGAGAAACATGAACCCATTCTAAAGAAGCCCAACTCTCATCACCCTCATCAGTTCAACCAACAAATTGCTCTTCTCAAACATAGATATCATAAATAATATATATGAAAAAAATGACTCCTATTATTGAAATAGTAGAGCCCAAAGAACTAACCAAATTCCAACCAGCAAAAGAATCTGCAAAATCAGAATACCGTCTTGGGAAGCCCGACAAGCCCAAAAAATGTTGAGGGAAAAAAGTCAAATTGACACCTATGAACATTAACCAAAAATGGACCTTGCCATATAGCTCATTATAACAATACCCCGTTATTTTCCCTACTCAAAAATAAAACCCACCAAAAATAGCAAAAACGGCTCCCATAGAGAGCACATAATGAAAATGAGCCACAACATAATATGTGTCATGTAAAACAACATCCAAAGAACTATTTGCTAATACAACTCCAGTCAAACCACCCAATGTAAATAAAAAAACAAACCCCATTGCCCAAAGCATAGGAGTGTCTAATCTCAAAGTTCCTCCAAAGATAGTGGCCAGCCAACTAAACACTTTTATTCCAGTTGGCACAGCAATAATCATAGTTGCTGCAGTAAAATATGCTCTTGTGTCCACATCCATCCCACTAATATATTAAGGAAACCATTATAGAAATTCCCCCCACGTCGGAACTTATCCGAGCTTGGACTGTACCTTAATCTCAACCTCTTCTTTCGTTTTAAAATTTTTCATTTACTTTTCATCACTTTAAAAAAGCTATTTTTTTCTTAGTTCATAAAGAATGTTTCTTAAAAAGATTTATGGCCCTAATCAAAACCCCCCTCTGATTTCCCTCTCAAAGATAAAAGTTATCTTTTTTATTAAATCGATACACCCCACTTAATCCACCTTTAAGTTGCTCCAAGACGAATCAATCTTTAAGACCTTGTGCCATTACAAAAAACAAAACGACTTCTTTTTGAGCACCCTTCTTCCCACTATGCTTAAAATTAATAATAAAATGACCCCCGCCATCAACTTGCCCCACAAATCAATTTTCAAAAAACCCAACAGGAAAGCCCCCCTGAGAGCAACCCAAAGTAAAAGCCAGTAAAAACCCCAAACTAAGTGTAGGCTTTTTATCTATAAGATAAAACCTTTCTGAGACATTCGACTTTAAAAAGCCCACATGTCCATTTTCAAATCGGCATTTTATGTAATAAAGAAGCTGAGCCTCCCCCACACTACGCCAAATTGAAAACATTATATCAAAGCCTCTGACACCATAAAACTTTTTTTTGGTAATAAAACCCCAGCCAACAATCTCAACAAACCCCATTCATCAAGAAAAATCTTGCGAAATTAAAAACTGATTATTAAGTCTAAATCTCCTGCATGCAGTCTCTAAGGACCCTAAAACTCCTCTTTCTCAGAAAAAAAAAGATCCACCAAAAAGGGTCTTAGTTTCCCACTGATTGACCCTAGAAAAACCCAATCTTTGCCGCCTTAATTTATAAGATAAAAATCTTGTCGGCCAAACATTTGTTTTCAAAAGATTTTGCCAGTATATAGCAGGACAAAGCTCAAAAATATTACTATTTTCAATGGCTAAAAACAACCGTAAACATATGATGGGCCCACACAATAAAACCTAAAATACCAATTGAAAGCATTGCATAAACCATACCTAAGTATCCAAAAATTTGCTTTTTAGCAACAAAAGTTGGTATTATTTGAGAAATCATTCCAAAGCCAGGTAATATTAAAATATAAACTTCAGGATGCCCAAAGAACCAAAACAAATGTTGAAATAAAATCGGATCTCCCCCCCCTGCAGGATCAAAGAAAGTAGTATTAAAGTTTCTGTCCGTTAAAAGCATGGTTATGGCCCCCGCTAATACGGGCAAAGACAATAATAATAAAAAAGCAGTGATCAAGATAGACCACACAAATAAGGGCATTCTATTCAACGTTAGCCCAGGGGCCCTCATATTAAATATAGTTGTTATAAAATTCATTGCACCCAAAATCGAGGACACCCCAGCTAAATGGAGACTAAAAATAGCCATATCCACCGCCCCACCAGAATGGGCCTGAATGCTAGATAGAGGAGGATAAACCGTTCATCCGGTACCCGCCCCTTGTTCAACAAAAGCAGAACCTAATAACAATATTAAAGCAGGGGGCAACAGCCAAAAACTAATGTTATTAAGCCGTGGGAAAGCCATATCAGGTGCCCCAATATATAATGGAATCAACCAATTCCCAAATCCCCCTATCATCACTGGCATAACCAAAAAAAAGATCATAATAAAAGCGTGTGCTGTAACAATTACATTATAAAGATGATCGTCTCCTAACATAGCCCCCGGAGCCGAGAGCTCTAATCTTATTAACATACTGAAAGCTGTACCGAGCATACCTGCCCCAATCCCAAATACTAAATATAACGTACCAATGTCTTTATGGTTAGTAGAAAACGCCCAGCGAATTAAATATAAACTTTTCATTTTTTTATTTTTTTTTCTCGTTAACGAACATAATTATAAAAACAAAAAACTAAGAAACAACCCAAACCAAATAGGGGAAACGACAATAATAATTACTAAAATAAACATTTAAGATGTTTAAATTATCGAAGAACATGCCTCCAAATAAAAACAACTTCTTTAGTTAGCTCCAAATCCCCCCCTAAAACAGCCTTACTTTTTATCACCGACTTTCTTATTAGCCAATTAATTTTAATCGTGGGTAAAACAAAAAACACCAATAAAAAAAATAATAAAAACAAAACAAGTAAAGTTCATCTATATTGAGTTAAATACACGGTAGTATCTAATTGTGGCATTTCAACTAAAATATAACCAAAACTAATTAAATCAGGGAGTGCGGGACTTGCACCCACATTTTTAGCTTTGAAGGCTAACGGTCTACTTTAACCTAACCCCCTCGATTAATTTTCTTATCAAAAGACATTTCTCAAAAAAAACTAAACAACTCCCCAAATGAATATGGCAACACCAATTAATATAACTAAAGCATAGTTAAAAACTAGGCCCGATTGTAAGTTACTAAGACCTCGAGCCAACTCAATCAAAAAATTAGAGATCCCCTTAGGACCCACTAACTCTAGTACCCCTTTATCCATAGTTCGATATGAAATTTGATGACCCCCCTTCCATGCCTTTTTTGCTAAAAAATAATTAAGGACATAGTTAAACTGCCAAGCAGAGTATAAAAAAGTATAGCTTATTCGGCCTATAAACGAAGGCACCTTAAAAAAAGGCACTGAATAAAAATAAAGAACAATAACTAACACCGCTCCCCCCAAACTAAGGGAAACCGGCAATAACTTAATGGGGAGAGAGACAACTGGAGGAGATGTTATTTGAAAAGACCAAACCACCTCTTTCGTCAAATAACCCACGAAAAGACTCCCCAAAGCTAATATTATTAAAGGCAAAACTAAATTCCAAGAACCCTCATGTGCATGTCTAAAAATAGCTTTTCTAGAATTGGTATTAGATAAAAAAGTTAAATAAACCAATCGAATCGAATAAAGAGTGGTAAGTAAGGCCGAAAACCCCCCCAATCAATAAGCAAAAGTTAAATAGTATTGTTCAAAGGCCAACTCTAAAATCAAATCTTTAGAATAAAACCCTGTTAAATAAGGAAACCCCATTAAAGATAAAGAGCCAATAACAACCAGAATATAAGTAAGAGGAATTAACTTAATCAACCCCCCCATCTTTCTTATATCTTGTTCGTCAGACAAAGCATGAATAACAGACCCCGCACTTAAAAACAATAAAGCTTTAAAAAAAGCATGGTTCATTAAATGAAATAAACTTATGGAGTAATGGGAAATTCCACAGGCCACCACCATATACCCCAATTGACTACAAGTTGAATAAGCAATAACTTTTTTTAAATCATTTTGAACCACCCCAACGGTAGCAGCCAAAAGTACCGTTAAAGACCCAACAATTATTACAATCATTAAAGCAAATGGAGCTTGTTCAAAAAGAGGAGAAGATCTAATTAATAAAAAAACACCCGCCGTCACCATGGTCGCCGCATGGATTAAGGCGGACACCGGAGTTGGTATTAAAATTTTTTCGATACACGATTATTCACATAATAGACAGGACTTTCTCTTCTACTTTACAACTTATTTACTTTTTAAAAAGGTTTTACATCTTCACCTATTCTCACTCCAACCCGCCTTTAATTCACTCATAGAGTAAACCCAAAGTTAAAACTCCTAAAAACACCACCATAACTCAAAACCCGAAAGGGGAAATTTGATTAAAGAGGACGCACCAGGGGAAAAGAAAAGATATTTCTAAATCAAAAATTAAAAACAAAATACCAACTAAAAAAAACCGAACTGAAAAAGGGCGTCCTGGAATACCAAAAGGCTCAAATCCACATTCATAAGCCGAAACTTTCTCTCGATCCGGTTGTTTTACCCCTAAAAAATAAGAAGCACCAGAAAAAAGCGCGGAAAGAACTACACTAAAAACCAATAAAACGAAAAGACCAAAATAATCTAAAATCACCGTAATAACTTTTTTTAACCCCGCAGTGAACTAAAAGATTTTAAAATTATTGTTCCTCTTATTCGATAATACGCAACCATAATAGCTAAACCAATGGCCGACTCCGCCGCAGCGATTGTTAAGCCCATAATTGTAAAAATTTGTTCTATTAAAAGATCTACTTCAATAGAATTAATTAAAAACAAAAAAAAAGCCGCTAATAAAATTAATTCAATAGAAATTATCATTATAATAAAATGCCCTCTATTAAGAACTACTCCTCAGCCCCCCAATAATAATAATATAACGATAACAATTATATACTTATAGTACACTATTTTATTTATTCAACAATTAGAAAGAATACACTTATTTTTTCATAAATAAACTATTCCTTAGATAAAGACAATATTCAATTGATGTACCGATCTAATGAAACCGCCTCGATTACAATAGGCATAAAAGAATGATTTGCCCCACAAATTTCTGAACATTGACCATAAAACGTCCCTGGTCTTTTAATAAAAATACCAACTTGATTCAACCGACCCGGAACCGCATCCATTTTTACACCCAAGGCAGGGACAGCAAATGAATGTAAAACATCCGCACCAGTTACTAAAATTCTCACATGTGTATTAATAGGAACCACCAATCTATTATCTACTTCTAATAACCTAAAGTCACCACTATTTAAATCCGACGTTGGAATCATATAAGAATCAAACTCTAACGTTTGTTCCTGATAATCGGAATATTCATAAGACCAATACCATTGATGTCCAATTGCTTTAATTGTTAAAGCCGGACCCACAACCTCATCCATCAAATACAATAATTTTAAAGAAGGAGAAGCGATAAAAACCAATATTACAGCTGGGATTATAGTCCAAACTATTTCTAATAAAGTCCCATCAACCAAATCTCTATCATAATACTTACCATTTAAAGCCTCAACCAACAACCACAACACTACTACCACAATAACAATCAGTAAAAACATAATCTGATCATGAAAAAAAATTATCTCCTCCATCACTGGGTCGGCCGCATCTTGCAAACCCAAGTGTCAAGGTTCCGGTATATCCTTCTTTCCACATACATTTACAATATAAAAAAAATTATTTAACATTTTACTCTTAATTTTTTAAAATAACCCACTAAAAACTATGAGCCCCACCAATAGATACAAAGATATAAAAATAACCACACCACATCCACAAAATGCCAATACCAACTCGCCGCCTCAAACCCGACATGTTGACGACAAGTAAATTGATTAAATTTTAATCTAATCAAACAAACAGTTAAAAAGGTAGTTCCAATTATAACATGAAAACCATGAAACCCGGTCGCCATAAAAAAAGTAGACCCATAAACCGAATCCGAGATAGCAAAAGGAGCCTCATAATACTCAATTGCTTGTAACCCCGTGAATAAAACACCAAGTAAAACAGTTAAAGATAAACCCAAAATTGCCTCTTCTCTTTTTCCACTAACTATAGCATGATGGGCCCAAGTAACAGTACCCCCAGAACTTAATAAAATAGCAGTGTTTAACAAGGGGACTGAAAAAGAATCTAAAGGATGAACCCCTTGAGGAGGTCAAGCCACACCCAATTCAACAGCTGGTGCAAGACTACTATGAAAAAAAGCTCAAAAAAAAGAAAAGAAAAAAAGAACTTCCGAGAGTATAAATAAAAGCATTCCATATTTTATACCTTGTTTAACTATTAAAGAATGATGCCCCTGAAAAGTCGACTCTCTAATAACATCTTGTCATCAAACGAACATAATTATCACAATTATCAAAACTCCCAAATACATAATTTGACTTAAACCATAATGAAAATATATAACACTACCCACAGTTATAAACAAAGCTCCCCCCGCTCCCAAAAGAGGTCAAGGAGAAGGCTCCACTAAATGATAAGGATGACATAAAACAGTTCGCATTATCAAACTAATAACCAAGCCCCATAATAAAAATAAGTTTTTATTAGGCCTTCCCAAAAATCAATAATAGAACCCAAAGAATGAACCAAATTTAAACCAGTAAAGCTGGTACAAGGGTGATTCAAGCCTCCAACATTTACGGCATTAGCATTCTTTCTTTTAATTTTTTGGACAACGTAAAAGAGTACTTCTTTTCACTGTCCACCAAGGGCCAGTTCCCTCACCCTCACTATGTTACGACTTACTCTACCTCGAAGATATTAGGAACCCTCTTGAGGGGCAACCAAACAACCTTTCTAAGCAAAGGCGACGGGCAATTTGTACTAACACTGAATAAATTTCATTGAAACGCTCTACTTTTCAATTACTATTAAATCCAACTTTCCGTTATATTCCAGACACCTTCCGAACTCTTATTTTTGGGTTTCACATTCAAAGTTTCCCATTGTATAAAAAAATGTAGCGCATCTAATCCCCAAACATTAGGACAATAAGACCTGACTTCATCCAATAGACAAACCACTGGGTTGAATTTGTTTTATGTTTAATACACAAATTGACGACGGCCATGCAATACCTGTCAATGAGGGATTCAAGTTTGGGTAAGGTCTCTCGCGGACTATCGAATTAAACGACACGCTCCTCTAATCAAAACAGTGAACAGCCAAGTTTTTTGAATTTTAATCTTGCGATCGTACTACTCAAGCGGAAAAGTTCTTACCTTTTAGAATTGCTTCACATCTTTTTCATTATTTACAGTATGGACTACCAGGGTACCTAATCCTGTTTGCTCCCCACACTCTCGTGTTTTAGCCAACACATTATAATCTTAGAAGTAAATAGTCTTCACGTCTAAAGTTCTTTTTCCTATTTACACATACCACCATTACAGAAAAATTCCATTTACTCTCTTAAATAAGGCGGCCTATCACACCCTTTACGCTTTTGCCTATAAGACTAGCCCTTAAGTTTCACCGCGTCTGCTGGCACTTAATTTGACGGACTAGAAAAGGTGCCCTCTCTGTGTCTTACTTTCGTATATTGCACAAAATTCTTTACTGCTGCCTCGGGGGCCAACACCCCATTTGAGCTTTCCCCTTGTCTCAGTGAAAATGTGGCTCCTAACTAAAGCCCCGCATCATAAGCAAGGTGGTCCGTTACACCCCCTTCTACCTAATACGACTCCGGCCCAGCCAAACTTGGACTCCGGTTTTCCTCACCTGTTCGCACTCTAAAGTTTGGAGACCAATCTTTAGATACTAGCATGTATTTTGGAGGTCACTTATCTTTTATCTTCCCCAAAACCAAAGGACTTTCGACTCTCAAAAAATAAAACATTTAAGCCCCCCCTGGGCTAAAGATAACCCCATTCTTTATAGGGTCTATAAGTACAAAAGGAAATATTCCAAAAACGACAACGGCTATTACTAAAGGAGAGATGGCCAATACCTCCCGCCTATTTAAGTCTCTAATATAAAGGAGATAGTTAGAGGCCGCCCCAAAACTAATTCGATTATATAAATAAAGAGAATACGCCGCAGACCAAACCATGCCCGAAGTAGCCAACACCCCAAGCCCCAAATTATACTCAACAGCAGCTAACAACGAAAAAAACTCCCCAACAAAATTACAACTTAAAGGAATGCCCATGTTAGTTAATGATAAAATTAACATTATACAAACAAAAATAGGCATTGTAAGGGTAATTCCACGATAGTATTTAATAAGACGAGTGTGATGACGCTCATATAAATAAGTAATAGCAATAAAAAGGGCTGAACTAACAAACCCGTGCGCTAACATCATGAAAACTGCCGCCACCAGCCCCTCAATTGTATGGGTAAATAAACCCAAAGGAACCAGCCCCATATGCGCCACCGAAGAATAAGCAATGAGCCGCTTAAAGTCCACTTGTCGACAAGTCAGTAAGCCCCCATAAATAACAGCCACAACACCTAACATAATAATTAGAGGAGCAAAATACTCGGAGGCAGCAGGCAAAATCGGCCAAGAAAATCTTAAAAACCCATAGCCCCCTAACTTTAATAATATTCCCGCCAATATTACTGAACCAGAGACGGGCGCTTCCACGTGAGCTTGGGGAAGCCAAATATGAAATGGTATTTGAGGAATTTTAACCGCTAAACTAAGAAAAAACCCAGCTAGCACTCATTTTTGAGTAGTAACAGGCAACTTTATATTTAATAATATTTGATAGTCAGTGGTTCCTGTAACACTATATAATTGAAAGATGCCCAAAAGCATAAACACCGATCCCGCGAAAGTATAAAAAAAAAAATAATAAGAGGCACGTACCTTTTCTTCTCTTGAACCTCAAACACCAATCAAAAGGAACATAGGGATCAATATGCCCTCAAATAAAATATAAAATAGAAGTAAGTCAAGCACTAAAAACACTCCAATTAATAAAGCCTCTAAAAATAATAAACACAACAAAAATTCTTTAAACAAATGTTTTATTGACTTTCAACTAATTAAAATACAAATTGGTATCAATAGTGTAGTTAAAACAAAAAAAAACAAAGAGGCCCCGTCTAAAGCAAAAAACCCCGGACCCCATTGAAAATTTAAGCCCGGAGAAATGACCCATTCTATTCGATTTATAATTTGAAATTGTCCCTCTAAATCAAAAGCCCCTCATAAAACCAAAGCACCAAGCAAAGTCGCCAAAGACCATTCTAACGCAACTCTTTTTAATTTTACATTATCCTCTCTCGAAACCTTCATCACATTAATTATCCCCATAAAGAGCAAAAAAAAAACTAGACTTAATCCATTATTTAAACCAAACATTATACACTCTTGGCTCGCCCCACCATAGTAACTTACTCTACCTTGGAGTTATTAAGAGCCCATTTAGCAGCCAGGCGCTAATTATTTCAACAAAACACCCAAACGTCCGAGATGAACGCACAATTAGCCATCTTCTTATCTATTTGTAAAGATTTTTTGCCGAAATTTTTTGAAAAATTTTTTTAAACCAGACCTTCCCTCCCTCCACAATAAAACCTTAAACTTTAAATCTTAAAACTAATCAAAAGATATCACTTTCCAACTAATGGAGTACAATTGTATCCGCCAAATAAATAGTAGCTAATAAACAAAAAACATAAGCTTGAATTACTGCAACAGCTACTTCTAATAATGTTATAAAAACCATTATTAACAAGGGCAAAACCCCCACGAGTCCACTTGCAATTAACATATTAAACCCAAACCCTGCTAAAATAGCAAACAATAAATGCCCTGCCGACAAATTAGCCGCCAAACGAACTCCTAATGAAATAGCCCTGGAGAAAAAACTTAGTGTTTCTATTAGCACCAAAAGAGGGGCTAGACCCAAAGGAGCCCCACTCGGCATAAAAACACTAAAAAAATCCCACTTAAACCTCCAAAAACCAGCTAACGTTACGCCTATGATTATTGAAAAAGATAAACCCAATGTAACTACAATATGAACAGTCGGAGTAAAAACATAAGGAAATAAACCCAACACATTCAAAAACACAATAAAAAAAAAGAGAGAAATAATTAAAGGAAAATACTTTAACCCCTCAGACCCTAGATTATCTTTTACGACACCATGAAGATGATCATAGATTAACTCAATAATAGATTGCCACCTTTTCGGGATTAATTGAATCCCCTTAAATAATAATAAAACCACAACCACTGCTAAGATCATCATCATTGATGAATTAGTCAAGGCGATCAGAGTCACTATTTTAAACTGATCAAAATAAGCACCATTCATTAATATCTAAAACACAACCCCCAAACAATTAAAGCTAAACTAATCTTTAAATGAAATTCTTTCCATTCAGTTTTTACCGACTTGTTTGAAAAAAAATATCTTGTCTTTTGACCAAAGGGCCTACTTCAGACCCCACTTCTTGTGTTAATACTATTGCCCCTATCATGGCCACTAAAAGTACAAAACTGGCCAAAATAAATAAATAATAACAGGTTATATACAAAATGCGTCCAAGCGCCTCCATATTTTGATACTTCATTAAAAACCAAGGAGTTGCCAAATCTCAAGCCCTGCTTATTTCAGCCCCAAAAAAAGCTCGATGGGTATAAGAGCCACCTATTATTAATCAACTTGAAGCGACTTCTGAAAAAAAAAAGGTTCCAATAAGTAATCCAATAGGAACATAATTTGTCATATCTGCCTCCCCACCCAATCGAAAAGCAGGGGGAAAATCTGTTAAATTCAATAGCATAATTACAAACAAAAATAAAATAGCAATAGCCCCCACATAAATTATTAAAAACATTAAAGCAACAAAAGCTATTCCCAGCCAAAGAAAAAATACCGCAGAGCCAGTAAAGACAACAACCAACCAAAAAATTGAATGAATGGGATTGAGCGCTGATATGACCATAATTCCAGAACCAACAATTCCAAATCCTAGTATATAAAAAGCCACCCCAATCAAGTTTACCTTTTTTTAAAATAATCCTCCTACAGCCCAATGGGCTAATTGCAACCATAAATTAGGAGAGAGCATTGTAAATCCAATGACATACAAACCAGCACCAATTAACAAAGCCTTCCTTAAATTTATTCAATTTTCTTTTCTTAGCACCTTTGAGCTAATCAAAAGAGAAAAACTAGCTTGAAAATAAATAATTTTGACTATTCTAACATAATAGACACCAGCCACAACAGAACACACCACGGCCAAAATAAAGACTAAATAATATTGATTGACCACCCCAGACAATAAAACCAACCACTTACCCAAAAACCCCACTAAAGGAGGGATCCCCGCGATCGAAAGAAAAGTCAAAGCCAAGGTCAAAGCTAAAACAGGCAATCTCCTGGAAAGCCCGCTAAACTCTACAATCAAACTTCTTACGGTGCCTAAAGCTAATATTATAGCAAAAACACAAATAGACATTATCACATATAAAATCATATATGTTAAACTAGCTTGAATACTCTCAAATGACCCAACCTCTATGCCCCAAAGCACAAACCCCATATGCCCTACTCCACTGTAGGCTAACAACCGTTTAACTTTGGTTTGATTTAAAGCACCGAGAGCTCCCACAACCAACGAAAAAAGAGTCCCAACTAATAGCATATTAACCGCCGACCCAATTGAAACCAAAATAGAAAAATAACCAACCTTAGGAACTATAGCCAATAAAGCCGTCGCCGTTGTCGGTGCTCCATCATAAACATCTGGCGCCCACATATGAAAGGGTGCAGCAGACAACTTAAATAAAAGGGATACCACAATTAACAAACTACCGATAGGAACTCTGATCTCAGAAAAATCAAACCCCGGATTCAATGCTAAATTTATATATGGAATATGAACCCCTCCCGTAAATCCACACAATAAAGCACACCCAAATAAAAACAGACCAGATGAAAGTGCACCTAATACAAAATATTTTAAACCAGCTTCGGCACTTTGCCCAGATCCCCCCTTTTGAGCGACCAAAATAAAAAGAGAAAGAGTAGATAATTCAATGGCCAAATAAACAGAAAGTCAATTACTTGAAGAAACTAAGCAGAGACTTCCTAATGCCACCATTAAGTTTAAAATGGGTAAGTGCGCATTCGTTTGAATAAAAATATCAGGAACTCGTTCCCCAAAAACCTTTGGGAAAATTAGCTTTTCCGTGTCCACCATCAATAAAACAGCAATCGAACCTATGATAATAATTAACTTATTAGTTTCAGTTCAACCATTTACGGTCAACAACCCACCCACAGATAATTCAAAAAAAAAACTCGACAAATATTCAAATAAAAAAGAAAGGCCCCCGCCCCATTCACTTATAATTAATAACACTAAAATCGATAGTTTTAAAACAAAACTATTCATACTAACAACCATTATACCCAACGTCAAAACACCTAATACAAAAAGTTCACTGACCACCCACCCCATCAACAAAGCGATACTCAACCCCCATTTTTCCCCATAGAGGCAGCTTTACAAATGAATTCCGAAGAACTGAACTCTCTAAACTCGGCTCGCTTTCGGCCGGTACTTCTAGAACCGGCTGTACGAGGCCTGCTTCGACTTATGCGTTTCATTTCTCTGCCCCTAATAATAAAAAAGGGTAGAGAGGTACAGGAGGAGTCCCCCCGCGACTATTACGACGGATTATCCTCCCATTTTCAAAAAAACAATAGTTGGTTTTCTAATTCCCCTAACAAAGGAATTCAAATCAGAAAATAAGAAAAATAAAAAAGAGAGACTAACTGCCCAATTAATATAAAAGGCTCTTCCACTACAAGCGACCCTATTCAAGTAAGAAGAAAAAAGTCCACTATTAAAAATCAAAAAGCTATACGCCCAAATGGACGAAAGGGCAAACCTCTCAATCAACTTCGATGAAGTAATGGGAAAAACAATAAAATTAATATACTTGAAAACATAGCCACAACTCCCCCGAGTTTATTCGGTATTGAACGCAAGATTGCATAAGCAAATAAAAAATACCACTCAGGCTGAATGTGCACTGGAGTCACCAACGAGTTAGCTTGAATAAAATTTTCTGGGTCGCCTAATAAATTTGGCGCCAAATACACAACAACACTCAATAACATAAGCGTAACTACTATTCCATATCAATCCTTTGATGTATAGTAAACATGAAAAACCACATTATCCACAGGAGACTTAGAACCTACAGGACTATTTGACCCCTCTACATGTAAATACACAATATGAACTCCAGCTAAAATGGCTAAAAGAAAGGGGAAAAGAAAATGAAGACTAAAAAATCTAGTAAGCGTAGCCCCAGAGACACTAAACCCCCCTCAGACTCATTGCACAATATCGGTCCCCACATAGGGCAAAGCTGACAATAAATTTGTAATAACTGTCGCCCCCCAAAAAGACATTTGGCCTCAAGGCAATACATAGCCCATAAAAGCCGTCGCCATCGTCAAAAGAAATATTACGACACCAACCCGCCAAACCGAGGCTTTCGTATAACTCCCATAATACAAACCTCTCCCAATATGAAGATAAAGACATAAAAAAAACAGAGAAGCTCCATTAGCATGAAAATATCTTAATAAAAACCCATAGTTAACATCGCGCATAATATGTCCTACCGATGCAAAAGCCAAACCAACATCTGCACAATAATGCATGGACAAAAAGCACCCTGTTATGATCTGCAAACCTAAACACAATCCTAATAAAGAACCAAAATTTCACATATAACTTATATTTGAAGGAGTCGATAAATCTACCAAGACACCATTCATCGGAGATAAAAGCGGATTCTCTTTGCGCAGTGGCATAGGAAAGCCCCCCAGAATTAAACTTTTAACGTTTTTAATAGTAAAAAAACAAACTAAACAAATTTATCTAAAGAATAGTCTTTAGACTTAAACCAATTTAATACTTCAAACAACAAATATCTTAGATCGGAGGCGGGCCATTAAACCCCAAAAGAACACTAGCCACAAAAGTTACTACCCCTAAACTTAAAGGTAAATACGCTTTTCATAATAGAGCCATAAGCTGATCATACCGAATTCGAGGAAAGGAAGCCCTTACTCAAATAAAGAGTAAAATTATAAAAGCCGCTTTTAGACCAAACCACTCGGCCCCACCTTTTAAATATTTTACCGGAGAAAGTCAACCCCCCAAAAAAAAGATAGTTGTTAAACAACTCATCAATATAATATGAGCATATTCAGCAAGAAAAAATAAAGCAAAAGACATTGAAGCGTACTCAACGTTATACCCCGACACTAACTCCGACTCTCCTTCTGTTAAATCAAAGGGGGCTCGATTTGTCTCCGCCAAAGCCGAAACAAAAAACATTATTGTAACAGGAAATAAAGGAAAAAAAAACCAAATTCCACTATTTTGCGCTAAAACGATCTCAGTAACACTTAAAGAGCCAACACACAATAGAACCGAAATAAGGATCAACCCAATCGAAACTTCATAACTAATCATTTGAGCAGCGGCCCGAATCGCCCCCAAAAAAGCATATTTAGAATTACTCGCCCACCCGGACATTAATATCGCATAGACACTTATCGAAGAAACAGCCAAAATATACAAAACCCCTATTTTTAAATCACTTATTAAAACCCCTCTCTCATAAGGTACAACCCCTCAAACAATTAAAGCCAAGGCAAAAGAAATTACTGGGGCCATTATATAAATAAACAAATTAGTTTGATGCGGAATCACCATCTCTTTGGTAAATAATTTTATGCCATCCGCAAAAGGCTGAGCTAATCCAGCGATCCCCACTACATTTGGCCCTTTTCTAGCCTGCATATATCCTAAAACCTTTCGTTCGGCTAAAGTTAAATAAGCTACTGTGATAAGCAATGGAACTACGACCATTAATATTTTTAAAAGTAAATGAACTATTACCACGAACATTTTAAAGTTGATTATTCAAACTCACTTAAAAAAAAGCTCACAATCGAAGTTTACTTTAATATATAAAGTAGAATCACAAAAAGTCTCGGAGGTTCCAATAATGAAAGCATTCTAATTTCGATTAAATTTTAAACTCTAATCTCTTACTCTTAAACTTAATAAACCAATCTATTAAATTTAATTACTTACCTCCAATTTTGTTACCTGCGGATAAACTTCCTATTGTTAAAACTCTTATTAAATATAAATAGACTTTCAACTATTCAAAGTCCTCCCAGCATACAGTGACTCAATAATTCTAATTAATTACTTAGATAAAAGGGCCCAACATTTACCCTCCATAGCATCCGGCAACCAAGTATGCAACCCCAACTGTGCAGACTTTCCAACCGCCCCCACAAACAACAACAAACAAATTAAAGTAATATCACTCGATGGGGCAGAGACAACAACCATATTAAACACAGAAGAAAACTCTAAAGACCCAAAACGATCCAAAATAACAAACATTGCTAAGATCAGCCCCATATCCCCCACTCGATTAACTAACATGGCTTTTATGGCCGCTTTATTTGCTTCAATTCTAGTTAATCAAAAGTTTATTAAAAGATAAGAACATAAACCAACCCCCTCTCAACCGATAAACAATTGTACATAATTGTCGCTACTAACTAATACAACCATTAAAAATGTAAAGAGAGACAAATAAGACATAAAACGAGGAATATGAGGGTCCCCCGCCATATATGCTGTAGAAAAAATATGAACTAAAGTAGAGATTGTTGTAACAACAAGTAACATAATCGCGACTAAACTATCAAATTGTAAGCCAAAATAAACAGTTAATAGATCAGAGTCTAACCACCTTCATAATTTTATATGTGTCGTAGAAAAACTTAAAACTACTTCATAAAATACTAAAATGGACCAAGATAAACTTATAATTAAACAGCTTGAAGTTAAAATTCCAGCACCTTTTTCTCCTAATTTTCTTCCTCCGACACCGGCAGCAAGGGCGCCCACCACTAAAATAAACAAAATACAAATATACACCCTAGATCTTTGTTTCTCATAATTCTAATGAGCTAGGCACAATATGACAAGTTATCATATCTAACTCCTGGGGCGTTAGTGAGCTATTATTTACTTCCCCCCCCCAACCCGTATAACAATACCAATTAATGTAATTAAAGTATAATTAAAAACCAAACCCTGATAATAAACAATTCCTCTTCAGAACTTTAAACAACTTGATATAAGTTTCATACTTTAGAAGCAATCAGCAATTAACCAAAAGACCCCTTCAAAAAGTATCCGAGTCAATCAATTGATTGTAACTTATAAAAATAAGAGAACCACTAATTTTTCGATCCTTTCGTACTAGAAAATAGTTATATCAATGTTTCTTCAAATTGTAGATAGAAACCAAGCTGTGTTACCACGCTTTTAACTCAAATCATGTACGGCTTTAATGGACGAACAGACCAACCCTTGGGAGCGACTGCACCCCAGGATGCCGCAATTCAACATCGAGGTCGCAAACATCGTCGTCAATGAAAACTCTCAAACGTTATTGCGCTGTTATCCCCAGGGTAACTTTTATTTGTTTATCGTTAACTATTTCACCCTAAATTAACGGGTCACTTAAACCCACCTAAAAATAAGTGCCTGCTCAGGATTCCCCCTTCGCAGTCAGACATAACTAAAAATATATCTTAAGCCCGCCTTCGTTACTTTTTTAAAGGCGGTCGCCCCAACCAAACTGTCCCACTTATCCAATCCCAAAGACATAAGTTTTTGAGTTGGCTTTCTTAAAATAAAAGAGTGAGCTTTTCTAACCCCAATTAATCCAAGAGGTTAACACCACATTTTAAAACTACTTATTTGTAAGAAATAAATTAATTTAAGCCACATAAGTTTCCAGTAAAGTTCCATGGGGACTTCTTGTCTAACAATTTGGATGTAGCATCTTCACTACAAATTCAATTTCACTGGACATTTTCTTAAGACAGTGAGACCCTCGTGACACCATTCATACCGGCCAACAATTAATTGACTATTGATTACGCTACATTATCACGGTCAGTGTTACCGCGGCCATTTAATTGTCTTTATAAAGTTGGCTTTACCAACCCTTTTAGATACAACCATTGGGCAGGTCTCACCTTTCATACTTCTACCTTCATATTAGCAAAAAGCTATGTTTTTGGTAAACAGCCGAGGCCTTGTGTTTAAACCCTCTAATGAGAGCTAAAAATTTGCCGAGTTCCTTAAAAAAACTTTTCCCCTCACTATCTCCCACTTGTGTTAGTTTGCAACAGTAATATTTATTTATAATTATTTCCTGGCACTTTATGCGTTTATTATTATCACCCATCGGTAACCTCCTTAGAGGCTGTTTCACCCAAACCCTTAGGCTTGGTAACCAGGGGAGATGAAGCAACAATTTTTTTACTCATGTTCACATTATCTCTTCTGATTCTTGGGTTCTCACCACCATCTAACAGTCTGTTCTACTACCAAGCAAACTTCTTACTGCCCTCAGAATTTCAGTTCAATTTTTAGCCACCATAATTTTTGGGGAAAAAGAGTTCTTGAGTGAACTACTACGCATTCTTTCAAAGATGGCTGGCTCCAAGCCTACCTCTTCATTGTCTAAATCCCATACTCCTTTTACACTTAATTATTGAATCTGTAACTTTAATTTCTGATTTGGGCTCTCCCCTTTTGACAACGGACCTATTCGCCCCCTGTCTGTCTGTCCACTTCAAATTTTACCTTCAAAGTCTATCCCCCTTAAAGCAATAGGCCTTTACCCTAAAATTTTAATAGAGCGTTAAATAAAAAGAATTAAATAGTCTAACAAATTAATGTTCTTCTGTTCATTTTTTTTCTATTTTTTTATTAACACAATGCCCTATGTGAACGCACTACTTACATAGTTTTCGTAGAAAACCAGCTATCTCCAAGTCCGATTGGGCTTTCCCCCCTATCCACAGGTCATCCGAGGTTTTTGCCACAACCACCGGTTCGTTCTTTAAAACTGCCCATGGTTAGATCACTTGGTTTCGGGTAATTTGACTAAAGAGCCTTCTCGACTTCTCTTCACCTACATTTTATCTGCAAGAAAGTTTATTTAAATTTGCCAAACGATATCTCGTAAACCCATTATACAAAAGGTACGCTGTTTTACAGCTGCTTTAAAAGACAAATTTCCAGATCTTTTCAAGTCTCTTTCAACTTTCCTTCACAGTACTCACGCTTTCAGTATAGGACTAACATTTAGTCTTAGATATGTGAACTCCTTTCTTCCACTATTTACTCACTTTCTGGACTCCTCCGCTTTCGCTCCCCGCTACTTACGGAATCTCGTTTGATTTCTTTGTACCCTTCTGATACTAAGATGTTTCATTTTTCAGTTCTCTTCATTGCGTCTCCGCATTGAAACACGAGTTTAAAGCTTCTTCTTCGCTCTTTCGAATCTCCCGTCCAATTTAGCCTATCTTAGTTTTCCCTTTATCTCTTTTTCCTTTTTACCCAAAAGTGTAGAGGTGGGAATCGAACCCACTTCTTCGGGGCATGAGCCCGATGACTCACCATTCGTCTTCTCTACA